AGTAGAAGGGCTAATCAGTTATTTCTTCCATGGCCCCGAGGATTCCAATATTAGCACTGATGGTACGGAAATGTAACTCGCTATTCAAACAACTATTCAGAGTTCCTAGAGCTCCCTGTAAGGCTTGTTGGAAAACTTGTTGTCGGACCTGATTAATCGCTCTTTGTTGTTCAAAATGAAGGGTTTCATTTTTGTAATTTTCTAATTGTTCCAAACTATAAGAAGTAGCATTAATCAAATTGACTTTTTCTCGTTCTATTTCAGAGTATCCATTCATTCGATACTCATCTGCTTCCATTTCCACTTTTCGTAAACGAGCCCGGGCTTTTTCGAGCTGCTCAATGGCTCCTCTACGTAATTCTTCCGAATTTCGAATAGTACTCAAAATCCTCTGTTTTCGATTATCTAATAAATCATTTAATGAAAGTAGATTTACCATTAACCATTAATTTCACAACTTCCATGATCTCTTCCCGAACCAAACATGAATCTTTCGATTCATTTGGCTCTCACGCTCAATTTTTTATTTTATGGGCATTCTCTCCCATATCTTTTTTTTTAATGTAATGAGCCTATCCTCTCTATTTCTGTTTGTATTCAAACATATCAAAACTGATACAAGACCAGAATATTAAGAGAACTCTTCCGACCAGACAAAAAATCTATAATTGTCAGCAAAGTTGTTTCTTTATTTAATTGAAAATTTCTATTTATATATAAAATATATATTTTATATTTTCATTTTATTTCCCTTTTTTATTCAAATCCAAAAATTCCTCTTTTTTATACATAGGTCGTCGATTCGGCATTGGATAAAAAAAGGCAAGGTGTCCTTTATTTATTCTAGTAAATGGTTCAAATCATTTTATCGATATGAGTGTTCTATATCAGAAAAATTACCAACTTTTTTTTACCATTTCGGTACTAACGTAGTGGTAGAAAGAGTACCATGTTGTGCCCGGACTTCAAACAGTTTAGCTTTAACCATGTTAATGGTCTCACATTATTGGTTGATAGAGAATCAAAGTTGACTTACCAATGAATAACGAAATGCTATGGTTCTTACATATGATTTATGAATTTATTCATAAGGAATTCGTCGAGATTGTGCACTTTTTTTTCCTACTTTGTTTTTCCTATTTATCCTGGAAATATATATACTATATAAAATAGAAAAAAATATATAAAAAAAATAAAAATATATTCTTAAAAATATATTATATAATTATATATATAATAAATATATATAATATAAATAACATAAATAAATAATAAATAAAGTGCAGCTGGTTAGATCCAACCTATTCTTGAAATATACAACTCGCACACACTCCCTTTCCAAAAAAAATCAATACACCAAGCACTACACTTAGATTTATTGGATTTGTTGCTAAAATATCGGTATTAAACCCGAAACTCCCGGCGGATGGCCAGTGGCCTAAGGAAACGAAAGAATCGGTTAAATTTTTCATATGCTCTCCTCTTATAGATAGGACTAACAAAGAACAGAGTTCTTTTTGTATCACTTGGCTCGCCCTTTTTTTGATCGATTTCTTTTTCTTAATTTCCCATTTTTTTATGGGAGTAGATTAAATCTATTTATTGAATTCTCAAATTCAAAAAAAATAAGAATTTTTTTTTGAAGTTTCCGATAAGATACTTATTAAGTTAGGTCCTAGGTCTCGTATCAATTGCAAAATAGCTCCTTTGTTCAAACACTTCCTAAAAGAAAAGTCAAAATTCCATCGTATTAAACGAAGGACGGGAAGGAAGAAAGCGAGCGAATCCACTAATTCCTCATCCTCAAATCAGTCCTTCCCGGGGTATTGTCGCAACAAATACATAATTGTAGGGGTAAAGTATTGATATAATTCACAGAAGCAAACGGCAACGAGTTAATATAAAATAAGAAAAAAAGTACGTAACGCACTTTTTTACATTTTCATTCTAGATTCTAGGATGAAATTAAACAAAAGGATTTGCAAATAAAAGCGCTAATGCCACGACCAGTCCATAAATTGTTAAAGCTTCCATAAAAGCTAGACTAAGCAATAAAGTACCTCGTATTTTTCCTTCTGCTTCTGGTTGTCTCGCAATACCTTCTACGGCTTGGCCTGCAGCAGTACCTTGACCAACTCCAGGTCCAATAGAAGCAAGCCCCACGGCCAATCCAGCAGCAATAACGGAAGCGGCAGAAATCAGTGGATTCATGATGATAGGTTCCTCGCACCAAAAAAAAATGGTTAATGATACAATCAACCAATGAATTATTACTTATTTGATCACTAAAATATATCGAGTCGAAGTAAGTAAAACTTCGAATCAAAATAATAAATAATATAGATAGGGGTAACCCTATATAACTAGTATATATCTAATATCACATATACATTTGTTTCTTACATAACGTAAACCGCGCGCATTTTATATTGAATCAGATTCTAGAATAATTCTTCAAAAGATATACATACAGGGGCTGTGGCTGGACTTATAGACATTACATATATCTAGTGTGACCCCCTAACCCATCCACCATTTCGTAATATCGTCTATCTTTCCTCCTACAACTCTAGTCGTATATACATATGTATTTCTATCTATTATGTTCCCCAACCAAGAACAAAATAGATTTTCCTGAACCATGCATTGCCTCAATTGGGATAAGCTTAAAAAAAAGAAGACTATTTCGAAAACTAATCAATGATGACCCTCCATGGATTCCCCTATATAAGCCGCGGCTAAAGTTGCAAAAATAAGAGCTTGAATACCGCTTGTAAATAATCCAAGAAACATGACAGGTATAGGAACTACTGAAGGTACTAAAGAAACAAGAACAACAACTACTAATTCATCAGCCAATATATTCCCGAAAAGTCGAAAACTAAGAGATAAAGGTTTTGTGAAATCTTCTAGGATGTTAATTGGTAAAAGTATTGGAGTTGGTTGAATGTATTTTCCGAAATAACCCAATCCCTTTTTGGTAAGACCCGCATAAAAATATGCCACTGACGTGGGTAAAGCTAAAGCAACAGTAGTATTTATATCATTCGTGGGGGCGGCCAACTCCCCATGAGGTAACTGTATGATTTTCCAAGGTAAAAGGGCCCCCGACCAATTAGAAACAAAAATAAATAGGAACATGGTTCCAATAAAGGGAACCCAAGGACCATATTCTTCTCCAATCTGAGTTTTGCTCAAGTCTCGAATAAATTCAAGGACATATTCGAAGAAATTCTGACCGTCGGTCGGAATGGTTTGTGGATTCCGAACAGCTATGATGACTGAACCTAATAAGATAGCAATTACGACCCAAGAAGTGATAAGTACTTGGGCATGAATTTGTAAACCCCCTATTTGCCAATATAAATGTTGGCCTACTTCTACACTTGATATATCGTATAACCCTTTGAGTGTTTTAATGGAACATGGTATAACATTCATATTGTCCTCTGACAGAAATCGAACTTCAAAAAAGAATTATTTTGATTCAAGCATCTCTTTCTCAACTTATCTACTTTCATCATTAATCATATATTTAGAATACCAAGAAATCACATAAGATAATATCAATATCCCATTTTATCTCTTTTTAAAAATTCAAGACAAGACATAGTAACCGATCCAAGAAATCAAAATAATTAACTAATCTTATTATTCTTAATCATAACATAATCATAATCAACGACTTCTTATATAGCTAGAACGACCCTCACAAATTGCGGATACTAATTTGTTAAGAATCAATCGGATTGAAGCTATAGCGTCATCGTTGGCTGGAATCGAAATATCTGCGAGATCAGGGTCACAATTTGTATCGATTAAACAAATTGTTGGAATTCCCAAGATGACACATTCTCGAAGAGCCGTATATTCTTCTTGCTGATCAACGATGATTACAATATCGGGCAACCCAGTCATATATTTGATCCCACCCAGATATGTTTGCAAAGTAGATAATTTTCTCTTCAACATTGCTGCATCTCTTTTAGGGAGACGGTTGAGTTTCCCCATCTTTTGTTCTGCTCTTAAGTCTCTGAACTTATGAAGTCTCGTTTCCGTAGTGGACCAATTCGTTGACATACCACCGAGCCATTTTTTATTAACATAATGACATCGAGCCCTTATTGCAGCTGATGCTACTAAATCCGCTGCTTTATTTTTGGTACCAACGATTAAAAAGTTTTTTCCTCGGCTTGCTGCATCAAAAACTAAATCACAAGCTTCTGATAAAAAACGAGCAGTTCTAGTAAGATTTGTAATATGAATACCTTTACGCTTTGCAGAAATGTAAGGGGCCATTCTAGGATTCCATTTCTTAGTACCATGACCAAAATGAACTCCAGCCTCCATCATCTCTTCCAAATGGATGTTCCAATATCTTCTTGTCATTTTTCCCGCGCTTTTTTTTAACAAATAAATAATTGTTCCTACGGAACCTTCTACCGGGATTGACCGTTGATACACAGCCCAAACTGTTCATTTCTTTTTTTTTTTACTTCATTTTTTTTTATTACCAAATCAAAAAAAGTAAAAAGAAGAAATCTCGCCTTAGGAATTATGAAATCGCGTAAATGATTTTTCTGGTGTGTCATGGAAATTGTTTGGGGCGCAAGAACAAAAAAATTCTCTATGGTGTAACAAAATATCTCTCATTTCCAACTCGAATAGATTTTTCTTTTTGATTTCCAAATGAATGTTTTTGTCTTGCCTTGAACAGTGCACTAATTTTTTGAATCCGGTACCGACAGGGATAATCCCTCCCAGAACAACATTTTCTTTCAGACCCTTCAACCAATCAATACGACCCCGTAGAGCAGCTTTTGCTAAAACTCTAGCAGTTTCTTGAAAACTTGCTTCGGATATGAAACTTTGAGTATTCAGAGATGCCCTCGTTATTCCCAATAAAATTGCCCGATAACAGATCGCTTCGTCTAAAGCACGCCCTGCTCGTTCCGCCCGCAACAATCCGATTAATTCTCCAGGCAAAAAAACATTAGACATTCCATCTTCTGAAACCAACACTTTTGATGTTACTTGCCGTACAATAATCTCTATATGTCTATTATGGATCTGTACCCCCTGGGATCGATAAACCTTTTGGATCTTATTAACCAAAGAGATACGACTTTGAGCTATGGTTAGCTCAGCTCCAATTAAGAATCCCCAAGGAATTCCGAGAATTCTCGGTATACGCTCGTTCCAACCTTCAACTCTCCTTTCAAGGTTCATCGATATTGAACCAATCGAACGCACTTCTAAGATTTGTTCCACTTTTGGAAGGCCTTGCGTTATGTCACCAGATCGGGATTTTTCATATATAAATGTAACTAATGTATCTCCTTCAGAAAGGGGTTCTCCATAATGTCCGTGAACAGTCGCTCCTGGAGTAGCCAAATAGGGCTTAGCTGATCTTATAACTAAGGAGTCAACGTGAACAATTAAAATTTGACCAGATTTTTTTATGTGTGGTCCATATTTAACTAGACATATATTTTCACAAATAAATTGTCCAATGCTAATTATTGTGGATGTCTCTTCACAATAATTGTGATGTAGAAAGCACCAATTCAAATGGAATGGATTCAAAATGATGTTATTGCGCGGGCCGGGATTATAAATCTCCCTATTTTCATCTATTAAACAGTATTTAAGTACTTCAAGTACTTGGAAAGTCTGTTTAAAATTATCAAGTATCCAATATTTGTTTAACAAGATCTGATTATGAGTTATTAAATGGTAAGATGAATAAAAGTTCACCATTTTAGGTACAATAGTACCTAAGGGACCCAACAAATCCCTAATTGGAGTTATGGGATTCGATTCTTTTGCCACATTGTTATATTTTGAACTGTTGAATGGACATGGACCAACTCGAGAACAATTGAATGATGACAAAATTATCAAAGATTGGCCTTCCTTATTTCGATTCAACAACGTACCAATAGTTCCTTGATGCTGGGTAACTAATGGAATCTTCGCTTTGGAATAAAAAGGATTGATATTGGTGCGATCTAATCCATTATCGGGAATCAATCCTGAACCCGCCGTATCATACCTTTTTCCGGCATATGAAATAGTAGACTTGACTAACTCAATTCTTATGAAATCGCGAATCAGATCATTTGCCCTTACCTCAACAAAGGAAGGACGAACCTCTTCTATAGAACCTTTTTTTTCTTGGTCCCAATTCAATACTAAACAAGTCCGAACTAATTGAATACTTGTGTGATAAATTCCGCGAATTGACTTTCCATTTCCATAAAGGATATAATTGACAACTTTAAGTTCGACATTATCTTTTTCCTGCAAGAGATCTTGAGGGAAAAGTTTTGCTAAATTTATCCCATCAGCTATTTCATATGTGACTACGGGTCGAACCAAAACAAAATATTTTTGGGGGGTGGGTGTGATCCGTTGGACATAGATCCAATTTTTCAATTTTTTTTTTGATTCCTTAGAATTTTTTTTTTCCGTTCCCGGTGGTATCAAAATGCCGCTGTGTTTGGATATCTTATCTGTCTCCCCGGGAAAATGAATATCTCCAGAAAATATTTTCAGTTCAATACTTTTTTTTTTTCTCTCCACTCGGACTAATCCACCTACTCGGCTTCTTGTATTTGTATTTAAAGCGAGTTGTGTATCTACTCCAATAATACTATTGTTCCGGACCATTATGGACGAGGATCCGGGTAAGATATGCACCTCTTCGGGAATAAAAAAAAACCGATCCACTTTCATTTGGTATTTCGGACTAAATTCTTTTGCTCCTCGATACTCAATCAAATCTTCTTTTTTTACGATTGAATCCACCTCTACGATCCCATATTTAGTAATTCCCGAACTCTTTCTGCTGTATCGTGGATCATCAAAATAAGCAAGAATACTATTTCTACGTAAAATACCATTTATGGGTATTTCAATCGAAATACCAAAAGAGGGTATTAGTTCTTTCTCTCGTTCTTGATCATATTGTAATGGGATGAGAAATCTATTTCTTCGCCTTTTCGCCAAGAAATCAGAATTCTCTTGGAGAATCGAAGGATATATGAAATTCCAATACCCATTGGATATGATTCGATCAAGTCTTGAATAGTCAAGAATTTCCCAATCTTTTTTACCAGAAGGATCCAACAATTTATGTCTTACTCGATCATTAGTGATTAATCGGTCAGAGATATATCTTTCGTCGACAGAAAAAGAATGAGCATTCATTTGATCTTGATCCTTGTGGAGCGAAAAAGACACTATACTAGATCTGCACGGACCCCCGGCTAATATCCATAAATGACTTGTTTTTGGTAATAGATAAACATTACTATATGTATATTCAGGTGCATGGTAGACATCGGTACTCCAGTGCATTTCTCCCTCTGATTCAGAATAAATATGTTTTCGAACCCTCTCTTTAAAATGAAAAGTAGACGTTCCGGCACGAATCTCAGCAATCACTTGTTCAGATTCTACATATTGATCATTTTGAACTAAAATCAAACTTTTTGG